TTGCTAGAATAGGCAATAATGAGATCACTGTTTTAGTAAATGATGCGGAAAAGGGTAGTGATATTGATTCACAAGAAGCTCAGCAAACTCTTGAAATAGCAGAAGCTAATTTGAGAAAGGCTGAAGGAAAGAGACAAATAATTGAGGCAAATCTAGCTCTCCGACGAGCTAGGACAAGAGTCGAGGCTGTCAATGCAATTTCCTAACTAGTTGGTGCGTTAAAATAATCAAAAGAGGTTCTGTTTCTAAACCCTATTTTGATTGGATTCACTCGACAGAATCCAATTTAGATACAACGTAATTCAAAAATAAAATAAATAAAAAATCTATAAAAATAAACAAAGGGTGGGACAAAAAACTTATTAGATACCGTTGACTCCGGTATCTAATAAGTTCTACCTACTATTGGATTTGAACCAATGACTCCCGCCGTATGAAAGCAATACTCTAACCACTGAGTTAAGTAGGTCATTTATTATCCCAAAGAGAACCAAAAGGAACCCATCCCATCGATGGATTATAAATATCATATTCCTTATAAGCAACAATAATCGAACCAATACCACTCAAAAATTTAGGATGTTGGATCATAGAATACTCATCTTGACAACAAATTATATACATGATAAAATATGCATCACAAGCACTAAGGGCTATAGCTCAGTTGGTAGAGCACCTCGTTTACACGCGCGCCAATGGTTTTCAGGGGAATCCACCATACAATCCAAAAAATGGATCTTATTGAGAAATCGATGTCTTACTCCATAATAACTTTAAGAGAACAATAGCCTGACGAGAGGTTCGGTCCTATTTGAGTGCCCTTTGTAGGTACCAAACAGGCTCCACCTTGAGATATTGATAAGGTGAATAGCAGTATATTCAATGCTAGGCATAATGAGTATAAGGCCCTCAAAAAATCTCTTTTCGTCCTATGAACTTAAAGGTGTATGAAGTTTCATATTGGATTTTTTAAGACGAACGATAGAGACTTCATTTAACTTAAAATTCTAAGCCAAAGGCAAACCTACGTCAAAATAACTTCACCTTTGAAACACTTTGGTAATGCTCTGAATTAGAATCCCAAATAATGAATCAGAGCACATGGAGCCATCTCCTTATCTTATTTTTCTGTCAAGAAAAAAAATATGGCGGATTGGCTGATATTTCTATCAGTTAATGAAAGAGCCCAATGCAAAAAAAAAAATGCATGTTGGGTCTTTGAAACAGTTCAGATCATTTTGATAATAATAAGTTTGATCTGTTTTACCGAGAAGGTCTACGGTTCGAGTCCGTATAGCCCTAGAGCCCTATAAAAAAATGAATAAAATTCCAAAATTTCATTTGAAATAAAAAATTGGATTTCTTCATTCTTGTTTGTTGCTTATAACTGACCGGTTGGTTCATCGAAACAAAATTTGTCCTAGAAACTCACTCACGGGAATCATTTAAAGCAGAACAGAAAACCGAAAAAACATATTTCAAGGGATCGAATCGATCTTTTTCCAAACAAACCAACCCTTCATCATTAATTGTCGGAGGGAAATTACATATGAATTTTTCTACCCACAATCCAGGGGAGCGATACTACTTTTCTTTGGTATACCTTACCAAGACCCGGCGAAGCACACCAAAACAAGGGGGGTGGTCTTCTTTTTCTGTATTCAATCAAGAGAAAACCCCACCCAGATCTGATAAACGGAATATACCAACACTAAGATATTCGAAATCCCGAGATGGCAATACCTACCCATTCTCTTAGATTTGAATACTTGTTCTATTCGAAATTCCTAAGAAAAAAAACTCTCGACTCTATTCCTAAAAAATCCAAATTCCGAACTCGCATTTTTAGAAAGAAAATTCAAATAATCAAAAGAATAATAAATTCAAAATTATTAAACACAAAATAAGAATTCTATTTGCTTTCTTTAGGCTTTAGGAAGAATCCTAGGCAAAAACAAGAAAATTTGTCTAAGTATAACATCTAGAGTTATACTAACTAAAGAAATTAAAGAAAATTGAACTAAGAAATTAAGTAGACTGGAAATAGGATCCCGATCAAGTCAGTCGATAAATCTTGAAATGAGATATGCCCTGCAATAATCAAAGGAAACTAGATGGTTTGGTCAAAATCAATTCTTGTTTTGGCTGACTAGTTATCGATGACTTTGGAACTTCAATTCGAATCAATCAATCCGATATATTTTCCACGTTCATAGGAGTGCGTCTATGTTTTTGCTTTACGAATATGATATTTTTTGGGCATTTCTAATAATATCAAGTCTTATTCCTATTTTGGCATTTTTCATTTCTGGGATTTTAGCCCCGATTAGGAAAGGGCCGGAGAAACTTTCTAGTTATGAATCGGGTATAGAACCAATGGGCAACGCTTGGTTACAATTTAGAATCCGTTATTATATGTTTGCTCTAGTTTTTGTTGTTTTTGATGTTGAAACGGTTTTTCTTTATCCATGGGCAATGAGTTTTGATGTATTGGGCGTAT